TTATCATTCTTTTTTAGGAAAGTGCTAGAGAATCAATTTCATCGAAAACTTACTGCAGCTTGCCACACAAATGCTAAGAGAAAAAATAGTAAAGGTATGATTGGCATAACATCTATGATTTGATTTAAAAAAGCGTAGGCCTCAGGCAATTTGGCAAAGAAAAAATGACTCGAATCAATTGAAAACGCAGAATATTGAATAAAGATAAAAAAATCGATATGTTGCATAAAAAATTGTATAATTATGGAAAAGGGGTTTTTATTTTTTTTCTGATTTCTTATTATCTTATTATAAGATTTCTTATTATTCTTATTATATTATTATACTTATTATTCTTTATACTTATTTACATATTATTATATATACAAATATAAAAATGAAAAAAAAAAACATAGAATAATTGGACCAGAATTTACGAAAAAACTAATAATTTTATATTGTTTAGTAATCAATCCAAAAATGGGGCGTGGCCAAGTGGTAAGGCAACGGGTTTTGGTCCTGTTATTCGGAGGTTCGAATCCTTCCGTCCCAGAACCATTATTCTTCCTATATCTGTCTCATTTTTTTTATTATCCTTTTTATATTCGACTCGTCCATTTTAAATGGGGCATCGAGTATTTTATTCTGTGCGGATCCACAAATTCTAAATAATATAATATTGAAACGATAGCAATATAATTGGTATTACTAAGAATTGAATCAAGTATTCAGACGAATAAATAGGTTATCAAACAAATAAAAAAAAGAGATAAGGGGACTTTATACTATATCTTATAATATACCTTATAATTCTTTATACTATCATTTACTATAATTTATGATATGACTTATACCAATAGTTTCATTTAGGGAGTCGATCGAAAGGAATCGGTAAAAATATGAAATACCAGGTTAGGTGTTGATTTAAATCTGTGTTTTTTTATATCATTTATATTCAATATCTGAAAAAAAATAACAAAGTAAATATGTTACCATCAGTTCCAATGTCTATTTTAGACAGGGGTTTATTTTACACTTTGTTTACTTGTTTAAATTTATATTTAAAATAATTATAAAACAATTATTATAAAATATATAATATATTATATGTATCATAATATATTATATGTATCATAATATATTATATGTTTATATGTATCATATATGAATATATTGATTGGGTCTATTTAATAATAATTAATAATAATAATTAATAATAATAAAAATTAATAATTAATATAATTAATAATAATAAAAATTGAATTGAATAATAAAAAAAATGACTATTCATGATTCCCTAATTGAATCAATTTCATATCGCTTTATCATATTATTAGGAATGTTATGGTAAAACTTCGTTTGAAACGATGTGGTAGAAAGCAACGTGCGACTTGAATGAAGGACATGTGAACTGTGGAGTCTTTATACATCCACCATTTCTATAGAAATGGAAGTGCTCGTAGCTCGACATATTTTTTTATTCTGTTAATGACTATTCTGTTATATGTACCCTCTTTTTGGGTTTTGGAAGTCAGTCTATTTGATATAATTAGAATATACCAGTAAATGATGGAGCTCGAGTAGGAAGTATTCATTTTAGCGGGGTTAAATATCTAGGGTTAGTTCCAATATATAATGTTCCAATTTCGTAAATATTATTTATATATACTATATTATATACTAAATTATATACTAAATATCTACTAAATATCTAATATACTAAAACTAAATGATAGTCAATATTTATTTATAAATTTATAATATTTATTATATATATTTATTTATATATATAGAAATAGAAGGAAAAAAGGGAAATCTAAATAAGGTATTGCTGCCTTTTTTATGAAAGGATTTTTAGGAGCGATGAAATGTAAAAACCTAAGGATTCAAAGCAAAACTAGATCCTGAAACAAGGAAAGCCATTTTTCTATTGTCTCAACAATTTGACTGGATTCGAGTTCAAAATCCTTAAATATTTTCTATCTAAAGACAAATAAAAATAAGTATAGACCACTTAAAAAAAACTAGTAATAATGAATAATAATATAGTAATAATGAATAATAATATAAAAATAAAGAAAATAATAAAATGACTAATTCCATTAGATTAAAACAACTTGAGTGAAGAGTATTCATGGTTTTTTTTAATGAAAAAAAAGTCGATTGAATGATTTTATGAACCTATTAGACATACTAATTATATAAACCTATTAGACATACTAATGATCAATAATACAAAACATAGACAAAAATTTGTTTTTTCTTGAGCCGTATGAGGAAAAAACTTCCTATACGTTTCTAGGGGATATAGCTCATAAAAATCTATCCCAATAAACCGTCTATCGAATTGTTGCAATTGATGTTCGATCTCGAAGAGAAGGACAAGAAATTATTAAAGTGGGTTTTTATAATCCGATAAAAAATAAAACTTCTTTGAATATTCCTGCTATTCTATATTTCCTTCAAAGAGGTGCTCAACCTACTCAAACTGTTCATGATTTGTTAAAGAAGGCGGAAGTTTATCATGGTAATTAAATTCGATTCATAAATGATGATACGCTAACTAGAAGTACACCCTACCGTCTTTTTCTACTATATCCTTCATTGTTGTGTATTCCTTTTTTCTATATATTCTATATTCTATTCTTTTTTTTTCTTCCATTTACACTTTGTATTTACACTTTGTAGAGTAGAAGTGGAAATGGAAGGTAGTAAAGAAGACAAGTATTTCTTTTTTTTGTCGCAACATAACATATATGCATGTTGATAAGATTTTATATAATAATATATATTATATATTTTTTATATAATATTTTAAATTAAAATTATAAAAATAATAAAATTAAATAAATTAAATATAATAAATATAAAAATAAATATAAATATAAATATAAAATAAATATAAATAAATAATATAAATATAAAATATAAATAAATATAAAATATAAATATAAAATAAATATAAATAAAATAAAGAACTATAAAATATCAAAAAATTACAAAAAATTATGAGTATTTTATTTACGTTCCATATAGACATATTATATTAGCATATTAGCTAGTGTTTTTTTCTCTCGTATCTTATCTTATTCATCTTCATATTTTTATTTTTTCTACCCTAAATTAAATACTAAATTCAATTTTTCGGGTTGCTAACTCAAAAACGGTAGAGTACTCGGCTTTTAAGTGCGGCTAAAATCTTTGACATATATTGATGAAGCAAGGGATTCGTCCATACCATCGGTATGTTTGTAAGACCGCGACTGATCCTGAAAAGGAATGAATGGAAAAAACAGCATGTCGTATTCATTTCTCATTCTGATCATTTCATATCTTTACCGAAAAGGTTTGGTTAGAAAAAAAAATAATTGAGAAAAAAAAATAATTGAAAATGAATTGAGTCGAATGAATATAAGGTTAGAATTTTAAGGCTCCAAATCATTTTACTAGTAAAGAAAAAGTAACGAGCTTTTGTTCTCCATTATTGGAATAATGACCTAATCGAATTGTATTTTATGTTAAAAAAATACAATCTTGCCTAGCGCGGGAAAGTCTCTCTCTCTAATGAGAGTTTATTGTCTATTTTTAATGAAACCTAACTATTCTCCCTTATATCTAAGGTAGATTCATATGTAGAAGAAGGAGCATATTGATAAAGATAATTTTTTCTCGAATCAAAAGAGCGATTGAGATGTCAAAAATAAATAATTGTGATCATCCTAAATGAATCATGAATATCAACGTACCTAGACATAAACAAACTTTACTAGAATAATAATATTATAGAATAATACCTTGTTTTGACTGTATCGCACAATGTATGATGACCCAAGAATAAATTCTTTACTTTGGTTAAAATAAAAATATCATTCATCATGGGTTAAATAAATGGAAGAATTCCAAAAATATTTAAAACGATATAGATTTCGTCACCATCACTTTTACTTTTTATATCCACTTATATTTCAAGAGTTTATTTATGCACTGACTCATGATCGTGTTTTAAATAGATCCATTATGTTAAAAAATGTATGTTATGATAATTCATTCAGTTTCATAATTGTAAAACGTTTCATTACTCGAATCTATCAACCGAATCATTTGCTTATTATTTCCGCTAATGATTCTAACCAAAATCCATTTTTGGGACATAAAAAAAATGTTTCTTTTCAAATTATACCGCAAGAGGTATTTTCAGTAATTTTGGAAATTCCATTTACCCTATGTTTCTTAGCTTCTCAAAAAGAAGCTAATCAAAAAATAGAAGAATCTAAAAATGTAAGATCCATTCATTCAATATTTACTTTTTTAGAGGACAATTTATACCATTTCAATGATGTGTCAAATATAATAATACCTTATCCTATCCATCTGGAAATCTTGGTTCAAATTATTCGTTACTGGGTGAAAGATGCTTATTCTTTGCATTTTTTACGATTATTTTTTTTACATGAAATGAATCGTTTTATTTTTTCAAAAAAGAATAAAAGATTGCTTTTTTCAAAAAAGAATAAAAGATTGCTTTTGTTCTTATATAATTCTCATATCTGCGAATACGAATCAATTTTTGTTTTTATCCGTAACCAATATTCTCATTTACGATCAACACTTTTTAAAATCTTTCTTGATAGAATATATTTCTATGGAAAAATAGAACACCTAGTTGCTGTTGTTACTTCAGATTTGAAGACTCTTCGATGGTTTTTCAAGGATTCTTTCATGTATTATGTTAGATATCAAGGAAAATCCATTCTGGCTTCAAAAGGGAATCCCATTCTGATGAAAAAATGGAAATATTACCTTGCTAATTTCTGGCAAGATCGTTTTTATGTGTGGTCTCAACCAAGGTTTCATAGAAATATATCGAAAACTTCAGTTTACTTTCTAGGCTATCTTTCAAGTGTGCGACTAAATCCTTCAGTGGTGCGGAGTCAAATGTTTGAAAATTCATATATCATTGATAATGGTATAAATAATAAGTTTGATACCACAGTTCTTATTCTTCCTTTGATGGGATCATT